AAACCGAAGGGACCCCTTAACTATTTAACTATTAAGGGATTAACAGAACGAATCACACTTTTACCACTAAACTATACCCGCTACAATGTGATTATTGTACATAAATGTATCTTTTGTCGAACAAAAAAATTGGCCATAATAATTAAGAAGATAGGATCATAAAAGAATCATGAAAATTAGAGCGTTGACGTGCTTTGTTCAAGGAGCCCGATTAAATTAGGGAAAGAGGATTCATTTAAATAACTAAATAACACTTTTTTGTCTTTTGATGGGGGTGCTTTGACATTGACAGATACGGCTCGATAATGTACGCCAAAACATAAAATTGTGCAAGAATATATGGTTCCATTCTTTCTTTTTTTTTTATTCCAGTAAAATAAATGGAATAAAACTGGAATAAAAAAAAGATCAAATAATTAAGAAATGACACTTTGATTGTATTCTGTATCATAGGAATCGAAATAGTCTTTATTATGATTGTTGTTGTTTCAATAACAAGCATTTTTTTTTCATTTTTCAAAAAAAAAATAAATCATTTTTTCTATGATTCATTGGAACAAAAAAGGCCCAGCGAGGTACTGACCAGGCCGGGCTGTGGAATTAAAAAAAGCTCTTGCAGACGAAATCAAAGAGGTACTTTATATTATATATTTATTACTTATAATATATTTAATATATAATTTATTACTTATAAAATATATTATTATTTAGGTATTTATAATTATATAAATTATAAATTATATATATATTAATTTCTATTCATTGGAATAGTGAATGGAATAGTGAATTGGAGATATCTCTTTCGAGCCCTTACTTTATCTCAATGGAATTACTTTTATTTTCGATATTTTTTATATTTTTATATGTCTAGATACTAGATAATAGATAATTATATATAATAAAATATAAAATAATAATATAATAAATCAAAAAAAATAAGAGGTATAAAAGAAAGAAAGACTCTTTTTTCAAACCTTGCTTTTTGTGTAATGTAACATAGTAATTATCCTTTTTCGATTGGGGGAGATGGCTGAGTGGACTAAAGCGTCGGATTGCTAATCCGTTGTACGGGTTTTTCGTACCGAGGGTTCGAATCCCTCTCTTTCCGCTTTTGTCAATGACTTGGTATTTGTTATTTATCTTTCAATTTCGACGAGTCTTTTTTTTATTTAATAGTTAAAGATGTGGAATAGATAAAATCCTAAGAACATTTAAAAATCGAGCAAGGAAAACAAAAACTTTCTTTTTTATTCTTCACGTCCAGGATTACGTCCTGGATCATTAGATAGGAATCCGAAGATAAAGAGAGAAACAAAGAATATCACTACTGTGTAAACAAATAGTTTGAGAGTAAGCATTACACAATCTCCAAGATCATTTTTTTGGAAAAAAAAAAGAGAATAGATTCTCCATTTTTATACCACACATACCTCATTTTGACACCAAAAAATGGTTTTTATAAATCTAGAAATAGAAAAGAATTTTCAGAAATTCATTTGTAATGTAATATGAGTCAAGTCTTTCATTACCAAAATTTTTTTTATACCCACAATATATAATTGTGGGGTACTCTAATAGGTTCTTTCAATGTAAAAAAAGGGTTCAAATTAGTAAATGGGGTGATCTCCAGACTTATCGTGGCGATACAAGAATTTCAATATTTGAATCGAAGCTTTATACTATACGACTTATCTGATCTTATCAATTGTTAGAATTTTTTTTTTAGAAAAAATCATGAATTTTTCTAGGACAGTATTCAAGATCTCATCGAAAACTTACAGCAGCTTGCCAAACAAAAGCTAAGAGAAAAAATAGCAGAGGTATTACTGGCATAAAATCTACGATTGGATTCAAAAAAGAGTAGGCCTCGGGCAATTTGGCGAAGAAAAAACTATTTGAAAAAAGAGCAGAATTAAACCGGATACAGATCAAACTAAAGATATTAAGCATAACAAACGTTTTGTTTTTTTGTTTTGTTCTTGAAGATAATTGTATTTATTTTGATTGAGTTATTAATATGAGTTATTGTTATTAATAATTAATAATATATAATGTTATTTTTTTTTTTTTTTAGTTTAAGTTATATAAAAAAATGAGTAAAAACTAAAAATTAAAAAAGGGTAGACCAAAAACTTTTCTTTGATTTGAACTAACTCAATTAAAAATACTTCAATTCTCAAATTAAAAGAGAATAGAAGAAATCATACTTTCATACAATATCTTAATTGAATTATATGTAATGATCAATAAATTTCGTTTAATTCTATATCTAAATGTATAAAAATCCTAGTAACAATCTATTCTATAGATATTTGGACTATAATTGACGAACAGCTAATAAGAATATTAGTGTTTATTAATGTCGAATATAAATATAAAATGGGGCGTGGCCAAGTGGTAAGGCAACGGGTTTTGGTCCCGGTATTCGGAGGTTCGAATCCTTCCGTCCCAGAGCATACCTATTATATATATCATATCAGATTATATATATCATATCAGATTATATATATCGTATCAGAATACCGATTTTCTATCAGAATAAAAGATTGGCTTTTTTTTTTTAATTTTAAACAACTTTCTCTTTTTTTTTTTTAAGAGTATAATAATATTGGATAGAATATGATTCTTTTTTCTTATAATGATTAATTCTTATCTGAATTATATCTTTTTCGAAAATTTAATCGTGTTCAAATAACACCAAATAACACACAGATGTAATTGAATTTATTTGTATCCAAGTAAGATGGGAGCATAGATCAAAAGAAAAGAGTTTTAATTAAAAAATGAAAATCGGGGGGCGGGCTTTTCATTCTATGTCCATACCGTTCATATTTAAATTAGTTACTCATAAAAATAAAAAAAAAAATAACTTATTTGTGTTATTTATTATTTCTAAATAAATTAGAAATAATAAATAATAAAGAAATAAAAAATATATATATGTGGGGGGTTAAATTAATTGAATTCTTGCTGAGACTTCTTCAGAAACTACCCATTCATAAAAGTATAGATTACTATGTACCGACCGAACCAATGATTATTCATGATTCCATAATTGAATCAATTACATACTGGTTACAGCAACCTACTAGATAAATGTTATGGTAAAACTTCGTTTAAAACGATGTGGTAGAAAGCAACGTGCGACTTGAAGGATATGGTCGGCTGTGGATTCTTACATCCACCATTTTTTTTATATTAATTATATAGGAATGAGGGTGCTCTTGGCTCGACATCGTTTGTTCTGTTCCACTAGAAAAACCTCATTTTTTGAGGGTTGCGATGTAAATAGTACATGATCATGATGGAGCTCGAGTAAAAAGTATTGATTCATTTTTTAGGGACATGGATCTAGGGTTAGTGTTAATTAATAGTTGAAACAACTTCGTAAGTATATTTTCGATATATAAATTGAAAGGATCCAATTCTAGCAAGTTTCAAATTCATAACGAAAATTTATTGGAATTGGTAAATTTCGATCAAAAGTGTATCACACGGGAATCAACCATTTGTATGATTCTTTGATATAAAGAAATTACAAAAATGGTATGTTGCTGCCATTTTTTTTAATGATTAAAGATCACCGAAGTAATGTCTAAACCCAACGATTCAAGGCAACGATAAAGAATCCTGGAACAAGTAAATACCGTTTTCAGTTGTCTCAAAAAATAGATCATAATGAAGAATCAAAATAAATTCTAAAGGAGACAGACAAAAAATGCGTGGTTAGAGACCGCTCAATAAAGGAAATGCCTAAAGGTTTTCCTTTGGATTATTTGAGAGTTATCCAACTTGAGTTATGAGAATGTGAATACGAATGCTTTTTTGTCTTTTTCGGGCAAGAATAAGGAATAAGAAAAAGTACTTAAATCATAGTTTAATTGATTTGATGATTTGATGGATCTATTTGACATTAATTATAAATTCTATATATAGACATAATTTCTAATTTTCTTGAGCCGTACGAGGAGAAAACTTCTTATACGTTTCTAGGGGGGGTATTATTCATCTACATCTATCCCAATGGGCGGTTTATCGAATCGTTGCAATTGATGTTCGATCCAGAAGAGAAGGAAGAGATCTTCGGAAAGTGGGTTTTTATGATCCGATAAAGAATCAAACTTATTTAAATGTTCCTGCTATTCTATATTTCCTTGAAAAGGGCGCTCAACCTACGGGAACTGTTCATGACATTTCAAAGAAGGCGGGAGTTTTTATGGAACTTTCTCTTAATTAACAGATGAAATTCAATTAATCAATTAATGAAATACAATAAATAACTAAATTTAAAGAGGGGGGTGACTTGTATATAACTTTGTATAACCTATTCTATACAACTCCCCCTCTTTTTAGTTATTACTACCATAACATTTATTATTACTACCATAAAATGTCGTCGTCGATAACGACAAAATTTTATTTTTATTTTAGTTATTTTAGTGAGATAAATTCATATAAGACAGATAGATAGACAAAAGATCAAGTGAATAAATGAATGAAGTAGTTGGATCTATACATATAAAATTTTACATTATCGCTAATTCAATAATGGTTGAATTTTCGTTGAAACTTTAACTTTATTTTTTTTTATTATTTTATTTCTTCATAAAAAAAACATGGGATTTAGGCTTGCTTTTTTTACTTATATTGATTGAGTAAACCCAATCAATATTTTTTTATACTTCTCTCCGAATTTTTTTTACGCCTATACCTTTTTGTATTTATCTTTATTAAATATGTAGTGCTAATTCAATACAAGTCATTAGTTTTTTTATTTTGAATTTATATTTTCATTTTATTATATTTATTATTTTTATTTTTATTATATTTATAATTTATATAATATTTATATATTTATTATTCTATTTATTAGATTTATATAATTTATATATTTATATTTTATATATTTATATATATTTATATATAATTTATATTATATTTATTATATTTATATATTTATAATATAATATATATAATATATAATAAATTTATTATAGTTA